AGTTTTAATTTCCCATCTCACGGAAAACCCTTTTCGCTCCGCTTAGCCCTATCCCCTTCTAGGGGTATTTTAGTGATAGGTTCTATAGGAACTGGACGATCCTATTTGGTCAAATACCTAGCGACAAACTCCTATGTTCCTTTCATTACGGTATTTCCAAACAAGTTCCTGTATGATAAGTCTAAAGGTTATCCTATTGACGATATCGATTTTGATGATAGTGACGATATCTATTTTGATGATAGTGACAATATCGATATTGATGATGACCTTGATATGGAGCTGCTAACTATGACGAATGTGCTAACTATTATGGATATGACGCCAAAAATAGACCGATTTGATATCACCCTTCAATTCGAATTAGCAAAAGCAATGTCTCCTTGCATAATATGGATTCCAAACATTCATGATCTGTATGTGAATGAGTCGAATTACTTATCCCTCGGTCTATTAGAGAACTATCTCTCCAGGGATTGTGAAAGATGTTCCACTAGAAATATTCTTGTTATTGCTTCGACTCATATTCCCCAAAAAGTGGATCCCGCTCTAATAGCTCCGAATAAATTAAATACATGTATTAAGATACGAAGGCTTCTTATTCCACAACAACGAAAGCACTTTTTCATTCTTTCCTATACTAGAGGATTTCACTTGGAAAAGAAAATGTTCCATACTAACGGATTCGGGTCCATAACCATGGGTTTCAATGCACGAGATCTTGTAGCACTTATCAATGAGGTCCTATCAATTAGTATTACACAGAAGAAATCAATTATAGAAACTAATACAATTAGATCAGCTCTTCATAGACAAACTTGGGATTTGCGATCCCAGGTAAGATCGGTTCAGGATCATGAGATCCTTTTCTATCAGATAGGAAGGACTGTTGCACAAAATGTACTTCTAAGTAATTGCCCCATAGATCCTATATCTATCTATATGAAGAAGAAATCATGTAAGGAAGGGGATTCTTATTTGTACAAATGGTACTTCGAACTTGGAACGAGCATGAAGAAATTAACGATACTTCTTTATCTTTTGAGTTGTTCTGCCGGATCGGTCGCTCAAGATCTTTGGTCTTCATCCGGACCCAATGAAAAAAATTGGATCACTTCTTATGGCTTCGTTGAGAATGATTCTGATCTAGTTCATGGCCTATTAGAAGTAGAAGGCGCTCTGGCGGGATCCTCACGGACAGAAAAAGATTGCAGCCAGTTTGATAATAATCGAGTGACACTACTTCTTCGGTCCGAACCAAGGAATCAGTTAGATATGATGCAAAATGGATCTTGTTCTATCGTTGATCAGAGATTTCTATATGAAAAATACGAATCGGAGTTTGAAGAAGGGGAAGGAGCCTTCGACTCACAACAGATGGAGGAGGATTTATTCAATCACATAGTTTGGGCTCCTCGAATATGGCGCCCTTATGGCAATATATTTGATTGTATCGAAAGGCCCACTGAATTGGGATTTCCTTATTGGGCCGGGTCATTTCGGGGCAAGCGGATCATTTATCATAAAGAGGATGAGCTTGAAGAGAATGATTCAGAGTTCTTGCAGAGTGGAACCATGCAGTACCAGACACGAGATAGATTTTCCAAAGAACAAGGCTTTTTTCGAATAAGCCAATTCATTTGGGATCCTGCGGATCCATTCTTTTTCCTATTCAAAGATCAGTCCTTTGTCTCTGTGTTTTCCCGTCGAGAATTCTTTGCAGATGAAGAGATGTTAAAGGGGCTTATTACTTCCCAAACAAATCCTCCTACATCTATGTATAAACGCTGGTTCATCAAGAATACGCAAGAAAAGCACTTCGAATTGTTGATTCATCGCCACAGATGGCTTAGAACCAATAGTTCATTATCTAATGGATCTTTCCGTTCTAATACTCTATCTGAGAGTTATCAGTATTTATCAAATCTATTCCTATCTAACGGAACGTTATTGGATCAAATGACAAAGACATTGTTGAGAAAGAGATGGCTTTTCCCAGATGAAATGAAACATTTGATTCATGTAACAGGAGAAAGATTTCCCATTCCTTAGCCATAAAATAAAGATATGTGGCCATGAAAAAGGGATTAAGTGGAACAGAATTGGCCAGGTGGTAGAGTCGTGGAAATACTTGTTTATTCCATATTTTGGATCTTAGCTCCATGGAACAATATGTTACTGCAGAAAGCTGGAAGAATTGAAATCTTAGATCAAAACACTATGTATGGATGATATGAACTGCCTAAACAAGAATTCTTGAACGGCGAAAGAGCCTATTTACTCATTACATCAAACAATTTCCATTAATGAAACCATGTCAATCCATCGGAAAATCAAAAATACGCATGTCCGATGAAATAGTTGTTGCTATCTGCTCCAATAATGAATCATTGGTTTAACTGAATAACTAAATAAAATAGTAGGTAGACCTTTTTCTTCGTCTCAGGTCGATGGATCTTCTCAATTGGAAGATCTCCTATATAGATAATACACATTCCAG